ACTATCATCAATATCGATATCGTCAATAAGATAACCTTTAGGCTTGTCATCCAGGAACTTGTTCGGAAATACCGTAATGAAAGGAACATAGGAGTTTGTCGCTAGGTATTTGACCAAATAGGATCGTCCAGTTCCTATAGAACCTATCACTAAAATACCCCTAGAAGGGGATAGGGCTAAGCGGAGCGAAAAGGGTTTTCCATGAGATGGGAAATGAGAACTATTAGCCCCACACGAGGTTTGTGAATAAGTGATTGTCTGATAATGAGCAAGGAATATCCGTCTTTCTGCTAAACAGGATCTATTGAACTCATAATTCATTAGATACTTTTTATGAATGTCAACTAAGTATCGTAAGTAAATGGATCCCGGTTGTTCAATCATTTGATAACCAGAGTCATTCTTTGATAAACGATCACTATGAGTCAGACTCAATAGAATTTGATCAATCCTTTTTTCCGTCGTTAAGGTGGAGAACTGAACCAAGAATTCTCTTTCTTCATCATCAATCGAATCACTGTTCGCGACCCAGGATTCTATTTTATCATCAATCCAATCACCGTTCACGTTTTTTCTTTTTCTTATCAATGAATAGATCTCTTTACTTGTACGACTTAGATGTCTCGTATTTCTCGAAAAAGTGATTCGATTGATGGGATTTGGTATGATACTGATGAGATCGATGAGATTGATATTCAAATATTTCTTCTTAGAACGTATTGATTTGACCCCATAAGCGGGACCACCACCCAATAGCATGTTGCCGCCAGAAGCAGAATCCCGTATTTCTTCCAGAGAATCTCCTAATTGTTCCAGAGCAACTAGAAAGAGATTCTTTAACCAGAAAGAATTCAGTTCAGATGTAGGATACCTATCCAGAAGTTTTCGCAACTCAATCATGTATGATGGAATCATCAAAGATTTGATCTTTTCTAACTCTGTCTGTAACTCACTAGAGGCTCGGAAAACAAAGAGAAGATGTGTACGAACGAGATATCCAGCAACAAGAAGAAGGAAAAGAATTGAATAGAGGAACTCCCAAGCATTTGGTGATCTCAGATGTGTCCATATCAATGGAATGGGTGACTCATTATTTCGATGAATCATTTCTTCGGACAGAAGAAGATTCTGTAAACACTTACTCGAACTCTCACTTATCAGATTCCGTTGTGGAAGAATCGACCACCACTTTTTCTGAGGAATTGGCCATGATATATCTGATCCATGCCTAATATCATGAAAAACGGACACAAAATTTTGACTGCCACTTAGGGAATATTGAAAGGGAATATTCAATATCAAATAAATATTGTTTTTTAAGGTGAAATAAAGATATTTACACCCCGTCCAAGTAAGGAACCATGGCATATAGGTTTGGAACAAATTCCATTTTGAGAGATTTGAAAAAGCACTATCTCGTTGAAGGGTTCTACCTATTTCCCCCTTCTCAACGTTTTTCTTTAGACAAAGACTCAGTTCTTTCCTCTTTCCGGACGGCACATATTTCTCAAAACATGGAGTGTGAATCAAACCCATGTTTGAATTGAAACGGAGATAGTGATGCAAGTTTTTCCCTTCTGAATCAGATAGATTCATATCTGAAAGAAGCTGACAATAAGTTCTTTCAAAATTGACTATTTGTTCCTCTATTACAGGTGTTCCAGAAATGTCTGCAATCGAGTAAATAGGAACGGATGGATCGGATCGAATTGAAAAATGGAAAGATTTGTACAAGTTATACGTTTCGTTACCACTTTGTGGAACATTGTTAGGTATGAATATGCCAGATACCTGTGACTCAATTGGTGAAATAGTCTCTCTCTCTCCCAAAACATGTTTTTTTTTACTGAAACACAAAGAAAATATTTTGTTGCGAATGCACAAGATATTTGGGAATTGTGCATACGTAAAATCATAATTATGGATACGGGTCTTTTCCCCATCAAAATGGAATCCTTTGTTACAATAGAACCAGAAGCGATGGGGATGATTCAAGAATTGAAGTCTATTTGCTCTATAAAAAGAAGATATCAATGAACTTTTCTGAGGATTCAACCAATTGTTTCGATCGTGGGATATCATTGATAAATAGGAATCCGTGTTCTCAAAGGATTTCCTGCGATTTTTTCTAGTACGGAATGAGTCAATCATGCACTTTTGTATCTTGTTGAACAAAAAAGGTAATATTGTTCCTGTATTGATTAAAAATTTCGATCTTTGGGAAGTATCATGATCATACAATAAGAAGGGTTTCAATTTATTCAAATAAACGATTTGAACACCTATTGATTCTAACAACTGATTGCCGGGTTGATCATTCAGACCTTTCAATTCATAGATGTGGATTTCGGCCCTATGAATGGAGATATTCCCGAAACTCACAACGAAAAAAGGAAGTGACTTAGATAAAAAGAGAAGCGACTTGGACAAAAGGAGAAGTGACTTGGACAAAAAGAAACGAAGTGACTTGGACAAATCTTGTTTGTCGATAACCTCGGACCAATCAATCGAATATTGATTAATACGTAATCGATCGAACATTACTTGAAAACGGTGTTTCTGCTCAGAAACGAAATGCTCCAAATATTCCTGGAAATTCTTGCTTCCATTGGAGCATTTGTATCTATATACATTAGGATCCAGATTCGTGGATCTCTCGGTTCGAGAAATAAGAGGATCGAACCACTTCTTCTTAATCTTTTTCAAATTGGATAAATGTTGGTTGATCTTATCTATTATTATAGTTAGATGATTCAGAATATCATTTCCTATTGGGTGCTTTTGAATTCCTATGGGATGCTTTTGAATTCCATATGCGAAGTTGGAATCGGGTCGATTCATTAAAAAGAATCGATTCAATACATTTCTTATGTACCCATAGGTACTATATTGGATTTGAATCTGATTTCGGATCAATCTATATTGATGGATCGCCTCCATTATGTTGTTGTGAGCAAATACCGCTATTTTTGGTTTTGGATCTTCCAAATCATTCCCGCAGGAGATCCGGACCGATTTTTTTTTTATCTTTCGATAAAAAGATTCATTCTCTTCATCAAAAATAGAAGGTAGAACCAATAAAGATTTCTTTTTCGATTCATCCCCGGAGTTGAATACCTCATTCAATAATTTTCCGTAGGAATCAATAGACAAGCCAAATTCCTTATTCTGATAGGCTAAACCCGGCTCGGTTATTGATAGAGTGAATAGATCTGCCATTTCTTGAAATGTCTCTTCTAATTCAAACTCGTGGTGCAACCTGTATCCCCCTTTGTTCCGATCATGGAATAGATGAAATAAATCAAAAAATGCATTTTCGTTCAAGAATGAAATCTTATTGGAACTGTCCATATCCGGTTCATCCTTCGGAACCATATCCCATCCCGGATCTGCTGCAATCGAATGAACTGAGGAGGTATTTTGTAAATACGTAATTATCTTGAATATATCAACTATTTCTTTATTTTTCGATCGCCTCGAAGGGACAAAAGAAACACCTTGTTGTTTCTTCAACAATTTCTGATCTATAGTCGACCTCTCGGTAGGATTCAAACCCAGATGAAGTTCTGACCATCTATCAGAGAAAAAAGAACGAATTGATCTTGTAGGATTCCCAAGAAATTCTTCTATTTCTTCTGGAAGCAGATGATTATTCATCTGCTTCTCACGTTCCGGGAATAGCCGAGCCATTGAGGAATATCCGGAAAGGTATTTTGAGAATCGATCTGATTTTATCTCTGTTCGTTCCGTTTGAAGAAAGGAAGTATCTAAAAGAATTGATCTTTCTTTTAGTTGCTGAATCTCTGTTTGATTGATCAATGTGTGATATTCCGAACCCTCATTACTAATGGAATTGAAAGGATCTATGGATTGATCAGAAAATCCTTTCGATTGGCTAGAATCCGTTACTTGAAAGAAAATGGATCTTATGGAATCATATTGAATATTTGACGATACATTCCGTACCTTGCTAAAAACCCGATTCCTGTTTACCAACCACGCATTGTCTAACCAAATCAAATTCTCTCTCGAGACGTTCCTCAAAAAATCCGATTTGTGCCGATTCTTCCCCCCAATAACGAAGAGATCTTGGCGGAATTGCCACATATGAAATTGAGCACAATTTTGCAAAAAAATACCCCCCTTGTTTCTCGAGAGGAGATGGGAAACATGTTCAATCTCGTTTGATTGAATAGTCGCTTCAGCTCCTTGTTGTTTGAAGAAACCCCCCCCATCAATTGGTCTTTTTTCACGAAAAGCAGACATGAGATAACAAATCAAATGTTTCACTAAAATTTCGAATAGCTGTCCCGAATTCAAGTTGATTATGTTTCGCTTCTTACTCGGAGAAAGGCGGTCAAAGAATTTCCAATCATGGTCCTTGCGGATCGGATCATTCGTATAGGATACAAAAAAAAACTCCAGATATTTTATATCTTTCTCTTTGAATGAGATCTCAATTCCAGCTGCAATTTCATTCGATATCTTACAGCTGGAATTCCTCTTTTTTACGATCACATTCCTCCATCGCCGCGAACCCCAGTTAGATTCAGACATGATACACTTTTTAGTTATTGGAAGAACCCAAGTACTTTCTTTCGGATCCATGAAACAACTCTCATAGATCTTTTTCCCTTTTGGAAGATACAGGAGCGAAACAATCAACCTATTGAGATTGGAAGACCAAAAGGATTCTTTCAATGTATAATTTGGGGGTCCAATGGAGCGCAGAGGCTTAGGAAGAAGCCCCATCAAATAGATATTTTTTCTTTCGACCCTATTTCGATTGTATATAAGGACCGCTACTACAAGTACAAGCAGTACTACACCTTTGGTCGTGCAATGTCGACGAATTGAACCCTGTGAATCACGTGAAATTAGGACACTCCAAATTCGGGAATCAAAAAGTTTCATAAAGCGCTCTTGGTGGAAAAAAAAGGAAGTGAAAGATTTCACCGAATCGGGTTGGATCCATGAATCCAAGAAATCGCGAGAATTCTTGATTTCTCTCAATTCGAAGATCCAGGATTTGAATTGATGTCCTCTCATTTCATTGATTCCTCCTAAAGAATCCAAAAGAATCAAAGTGAATTGAATTTGGGTCACTCGCGATGTACAATGACCCCAGTGAAGCATCCATGGCTGAATGGTTAAAGCGCCCAACTCATAATTGGCGAATTCGTAGGTTCAATTCCTGCTGGATGCAGGCCAACGGGGACATTCAATAAGGCTAGTTCCACTGGCTCCGTATCAATGGAATCTCATCATCCATACATAACGAATTGATATGGTATATTCATACCAACCATAACATATGAAGAGTAAGAACTAGAATTCTTATTGATACTGGAACTCGTGGGGAAGAAAGTAGATTTATGGATGGAATCAAATATGTAGTCTTTACAGAAAAAAGTATTCGGTTATTGGGGAACAATCAATATACTTCTAATGTCGAATCAGGATCAACTAGGACAGAAATAAAGCATTGGGTCGAACTCTTCTTTGGCGTCAAAGTAATAGCTATAAATAGTCATCAACTCCCGGGAAAGGGTAGAAGAATGGGACCCATTATGGGACATACAATGCATTACAGACGTATGATCATTACGCTTCAACCGGGTTATTCTATTTTACCTCTTATAGAGAAGAGAAAAGAATTTAAGTAAAAAAAAAAAAGAAAAAAAAATACTAAATAACACGGCGATACATTTATACAAAACTTCTACCCCGAGCATACGCAAAGGATCCGTAGACAGTCAAGTGAAATCCAATCCGCGAAATAATTTGATCTATGGACAGCATCGCTGTGGTAAAGGTCGTAATTCCAGGGGAATCATTACCGCAGGGCATAGAGGAGGAGGCCATAAGCGTCTATACCGTAAAATCGATTTTCGACGGAATGAAAAAGACATATCTGCTAGGATCGTAACCATAGAATATGACCCTAATCGAAATGCATACATTTGTCTCATACACTATGGAGATGGTGAGAAAAGATATATTTTACATCCCAGAGGGGCTATAATTGGAGATACCATTGTTTCCGGTACAGAAGTTCCTATATCAATGGGAAATGCCCTACCTTTGAGTGCGGTTTGAACTATGGATTTACGTAATTGGAAGTAACCAATTAGGTTTACGACGAAACCTAGAAATTGATCACTGATCCAATTTGAGTACCTCTACGGGATAGACCTCAACAGAAAACTGAAGAGTAACGGCAGCAAGTGATTGAGTTCAGTAGTTCCTCATATAAAATTATTGACACTCAAGATATGGTAATATGGAGAAGACAAAATTGTTTGAAGCACGGACAAAAGCGGAAGCGACCCTTGTTTCAAAGAGAAGAGGATGGGTTATTCACATTTCATTTGATGGTCAGAGGTGAATTGAAAGCTAAGTGGTGGTAATTCTAAAAATCCCCCCGGGGAAAAGATGTCTCCTACGTTACCCGTAATATGTGGAAGTAGCGACGTAATTTCATAGAGTCATTCGGTCTGAATGCTACATGAAGAACAGAAGCCAGATGACGAAACGGAGAGACCTAGGATGTATAAGATCATAACATGAGTGATTTGGCAGATTTGTATTCCTATATATCCACTCATGTGGTACTTCATCACATGATTCATATAAAATCCATCTGTCTAGATATCATCATATAATATATATATATACATCCGGAAAGCCGTATGCTTTGGAAGAAGCTTGTACGGTTTGGGAAGGGGTTTTTATTGATCAAAAAGAAAAATCTACTTCAACCCATATGCCCTTAGGCACGGCCGTACATAACATAGAAATCACGCTTGGAAAGGGTGGACAATTAACTAGAGCAGCAGGTGCTGTAGCGAAACTGATTGCAAAAGAGGGTAAATCGGTCACATTAAGATTTCCATCTGGGGAGGTCCGTTTGATATCCAAAAACTGCTCAGCAACAGTCGGACAAGTGGGTAATGTTGGGGCAAACCAGAAAAGTTTGGGTAGAGCCGGATCTAAGTGTTGGCTAGGTAGGCGTCCTGTAGTAAGAGGGGTAGTTATGAACCCTGTAGACCATCCCCACGGGGGTGGTGAAGGGAGGGCCCCGATTGGTAGAAAAAAACCCACAACCCCTTGGGGTTATCCTGCGCTTGGAAGAAGAAGTAGGAAAAGGAATAAATATAGTAATCGTTTTATTATTCGTCGCCGTAAATAGGAATATTCAAAATCAAATAAATATTGTTTTTTACTCGTCTTTTCAAAAAAAAAAGGGGGGGGAATAATAGGCCGTGACACGTTCACTAAAAAAAAATCCTTTTGTAGCTAATCATTTATTGGAAAAAATAAAGAAGCTTAACATGAGAGAGGAAAAAGAGATAATAGTAACTTGGTCCCGGGCATCTACCATTATACCCACAATGATCGGCAATACAATTGCCATTCATAATGGAAAGGCGCATTTACCTATTTATATAACGGATCGTATGGTGGGTCAAAAATTAGGAGAATTTGCACCTACTCTTACTTTCCAGGGACACGCGAGAAACGATACTAGATCTCTCCGTTAATAAAATAAAGTGAAATAGGTGCTCATCGTTCATTGGCGGGAGGCGAACCTTATCTTATGTCAAAGTGGAGAAAGTGGAAGAAGACCTTGAAAAAGCAGAAGATGAAGAGGAGCTCGAGTACACAAGTACAAGCTTTAGCTCAACGTATATGTATGTCTGCTCACAAAGCACGAAGAGTCATTGATCAGATTCGTGGGCATTCCTACGAGAAAACACTTATGTTACTGGAACTCATGCCTTATCGAGCATTTTATCCCATTTTTAAACTGGTTTATTCTGCAGCAGCAAATGCTAGTCACAATAAAAGTTTCAACGAAGCTGATTCAGTCATTAGTAAAGCCGAAGTCAATGGGGGTACTATCGTGAAAAAGTTAAAACCCAGGGCTAGAGGACGTAGTTATCCGATAGAAAGACCCGCCTGTCATATAATTATTGTACTGAAGGATAGCTCTAAAAAGAAAACAGATCAGGATATATTTTTAGAAACAAAAAATGTATGGAGAGATCCTATAATAGAAAGATATATAGAGAAGGAGAGAGAGAGAGAAAAAAAAAGATGGGTCAAAAAATAAATCCACTTGGTTTCCGCCTTGGCGAAAACCAAAGTCATCGTTCCCTTTGGTTCGCACAACCAAAAAGTTATTACATAGGTCTCCAGGAAGATGAAAAAATACGAGATTGTATCAAGATATATGTACAAAAAAATATAAGAGTATCTTCAAGTTTCGAAGGAATTGGAATTGCACATATAGAGATTCAAAAAAAAATGGACTTGATCCAGGTCATAATCTATATTGGATTCCCAAATTTGTTAATAGAAGGCCAAACACGAGGAATCGAAGAATTGCAGATCAATGTACAAAAGGGGCTTCATTCTGTGAATCGGAGACTTAACATTGCTATTACAAGAGTTGCAAAACCTTATGGACAACCTAATATTCTTGCAGAATATATAGCTCTACAATTAAAGAATAGGGTTTCGTTTCGAAAGGCAATGAAAAAAGCTATTGAATTAACTGAACAAGCAGACACAAAAGGAATTCAAGTGGAAATTGCAGGGCGTATCGACGGAAAAGAAATTGCACGTGTCGAATGGATCAGAGAAGGTAGGGTTCCCCTCCAAACCATTCGAGCTAAAATTGATCATTGTTCCTATACAGTTCGAACTGCCTATGGGGCATTGGGCATCAAAATTTGGATATTTGTAGACGAGCAATAATGGACCCTTCCTTTGCTTGCCATTCTATTCAGTGATAGAACAAAAACTACAAACTATTCCCTTTCACTTCAATAAAAAAAAAATGAAAAATGAGCAATTCTAATTCTATAAGGTTGAATAAAAATTCGATTGACCTTTTGGTGGAACTGCTATGCTTAGTGTGTGACTCGTTGGTTTTTTATTTAAAGTTGGGATTCAAAAAACAGACCAGCCCCTAACTAATAACTATAAGAACTAGTAACCAACTCATTGCTTTGTATTATCGAGATCCAAGGAAGCAGTCGCCATATGATGTATCGATCATATAGTTGTAGCAACTGAAATCTTTTTTTTTTCATAAAGGAAAAATCCATTTATAGGTTGGAAAAAAAAAATAGAGGGATGTGGGTAACTGGAAGGGCGAGAGAAAGAGAGAAGGAGAATCTCCATGATATATGATTCCAATATGTATGGTCTATCAATCACATCATATCATAAAAGGCAGTGTGATAAAGCATCAATACTGATTCGTCCATAATTAGATGAATACGGTTCATAAGAAAAATACAAATAATAAAGAGCCCCGAGTCAATAGAGACTGAGGAGATTGGCTCGGGAACGAATTTAATTAGGAGCTCCATTGCATAGTTCAGGCCTAGCCATTAATGGAAAAGCTATGGGAACGACGAAACCTGTGACTGCGGAAGATTCTATTGAAAACGAATCCTAATGATTCATTGGGTGGGATGGCGGAATCAACCAGGAACCAATTAATTTCTTCTGATAGGTCATGGGTTCACCCTACGAATGAAGCAAATATGGAAAGAGTCAATATTCGCCCGCGAAACCATTATTGGATTGCAGTATTTTGACAGATTCGGTAAAGGTCAAGGATTCATTTTCAAAAGAAAGGCATTATCCCATATAAATAAAATAGAAATGTCTAGCCGTATATACTATATACTATACGGCTTCCCGTGTGACAGATTAAATATCAATAAATTCCATGATTCAGTGTATTATTCATTCAATAAATACATATACGTAATATTATTGAATCGTTTCATTCGCGAGGAGCTGGATGAGAAGAAACTCTCATGTCCGGTTCTGCAGTAGAGATGGGATTGAGAAACAACCATCAACTATAACCCCAAAAGAACCAGATTCCGTAAACAACATAGAGGAAGAATGAAGGGAATATCTTATCGAGGCAATCATATTTGTTTCGGCAGATACGCTCTTCAGGCACTTGAACCCGCTTGGATCACATCTAGACAAATAGAAGCAGGACGACGAGCAATGACACGATATGCACGCCGTGGTGGAAAAATATGGGTACGTATATTTCCCGACAAACCCGTTACAGTAAGACCTACCGAAACACGTATGGGTTCGGGGAAAGGATCTCCCGAATATTGGGTATCTGTCGTTAAACCCGGTCGAATACTTTATGAAATGGGCGGAGTATCAGAAACTGTAGCCAGAGCAGCTATTTCAATAGCTGCGTGCAAAATGCCTATACGAACTCAATTCATTATCGCGTGATAGGTATGTGAAGGGTATTTGTGATGAAAAATACAATCGCAGATTTTTGGATTTCTGGGCAGACAATATTTCTCTCTTTTTCCTTTGCCTTTTGCATTGAAAGAGCAGATTCAAAAAAAAAAAAAAATGATATGATTCAACCTCAGACCCATTTGAATGTAGCGGACAACAGCGGGGCTCGAGAATTGATGTGTATTCGAATCATAGGAGCTAGTAATCAACGATATGCTCATATTGGTGACGTTATTGTTGCTGTAATCAAAGAAGCAGTGCCCAATATGCCTCTCGAAAGATCAGAAGTGATCAGAGCTGTAATTGTACGTACATGTAAAGAACTCAAACGCGACAACGGTATGATAATACGATATGATGACAATGCAGCAGTTGTCATTGATCAAGAAGGAAATCCAAAAGGAACTCGCGTTTTTGGAGCGATCGCGCGGGAATTGAGACAGTTGAATTTCACTAAAATAGTCTCATTAGCTCCTGAAGTCTTATAAATACTAGTAGATGAGACCGTGATAGAGTATAGTCAGGTCTCTGAAATAGATTACGTTAGTAGATTGTGTCTCACGCATATACCTTTAATAATTCATAAATAAATAAGAAAAAATGAAAAAAAAAAAAAGGAACATGTTGATTGTATCAAAACTGGAAGGCACCCATAATTTTAGTTCGTCATGGGTAGGGACACTATTGCCGATATAATAACTTCTATAAGAAATGCTAACATGGATAAAAAAGGAACGGTTCGAATAGCATCTACTAATATCGCCGAAAACATTGTTAAAATACTTCTACAAGAAGGGTTTATTGAAAATGTTAGGAAACATAGGGAAAACAACAAATATTTTTTGGTTTCAACCCTGCGACATAGAAGGAATAGGAAAGGAACATATAGAACTATTTTAAAGCGTATCAGTCGTCCCGGTCTACGAATCTATTCCAACCATCAACGAATTCCTAGGATTTTAGGTGGAATGGGGGTCGTAATTCTTTCTACTTCTCGAGGTATAATGACAGATCGAGAAGCTCGACTAGAAAGAATTGGGGGAGAAATTTTGTATTATATCTGGTGATCCTTCTGGTATCCGAATTTGATCCGTAACTTGCTATTTGGGAAAAAGAGAGGAAAGACGAATTGTCTACTATTACTCCTCCTCCATTAGTTGATACTTCAAGGGGGTTACCTGGAATGAAAGAACAAAAATTGATTCACGAAGGTTTAATTACTGAATCACTTCCCAATGGTATGTTCCGAGTTCGTTTAGACAATGAAGATCTGATTCTAGGTTATGTTTCGGGGAGGATCCGACGGAGTTTTATCCGGATACTACCAGGAGATAGAGTCAAAATCGAAGTAAGTCGTTATGATTCAACTAGGGGACGTATAATTTATAGACTTCGCAACAAAGAGTCGAATGATTAGGCGGCTTTTTATTTGAATTTAAACATTCCTTTCATGGGAATACAATTCGAGGTTCAAAATTTCAAGAGACTTATTTTCTTCCAAGGAGTATATTTGGAATTAAGGAATAACAAATATGAAAATAAGGGCTTCCATTCGTAAAATTTGTGAAAAATGTCGACTGATCCGTAGGCGGGGACGAATTATAGTAATTTGTTCCAATCCGAAACATAAACAGAGACAGGGGTAATCTTTCTAACAAGGGACTTTCTAAACGGTCCGATGTACAAATAAAGGATCTGTTTTGACATGAAATGGATATATCCGTATATCTCCGACTCATATTTATGAGATGATAAAATATGACAAAAGCTATACCAAGAATTGGTTCACGTAAGAATGGACGTAGAATACAAAAAGGAGTTATTCATGTTCAAGCGAGTTTCAACAATACCATTGTGACTGTTACAGATGTAATAGGTCGGGTGGTTTCTTGGTCCTCCGCTGGTACTTGTGGATTCAGAGGCACAAGAAGAGGGACACCATTTGCTGCTCAAACCGCAGCAGGAAATGCTATTCGTACGGCAGTGGATCAGGGTCTGCAACGAGCAGAAGTCATGATAAAAGGCCCTGGTCTCGGAAGAGATGCAGCATTACGAGCCATTCGTAGAAGTGGTATACTATTAAGTTTCGTACGTGACGTAACCCCTATGCCACATAATGGATGTAGGCCTCCTAAAAAAAGACGTGTGTAGAAATTAAAATTGAATGGATTGCAATAGAAATAAATGATTCAATGATCTGA